TTTTCGGAAATGCTAGAACGAAGAATTTCTTTGTACATAATAGAAAAACTATATGATGAAGATCTTTATAATTCTTGGATTTATGCTAATGAAAAAAAAAAGTGCAATTTGAACAATGAATTGAGAAGCCGAATCCAAGTTATAGAAAAAAATGAGAGATCATCTAGTCTGGATATGCTTGAAAAAAAAACCATATTATGTGATGATGAAAAAAAAAAGAAATGCTTGCCAAAAGCTTATGATCCTTTTTTCAACGGACCATATCGAGGAACGAGAAAAGAATTAGATTCATGTGCAATCATGAATACTTATACAGATACAGAAGATTTAGTAGAATTTTTTTTTATAAATAAGATTCATGATCTACTTCTTAATGATTCCGTAGAACTTCACCGCCAATCATTTTTGAATTCTACAGAAGAAAAAGGAATTGATTCAGAAAGTGAAGCAAAATATTTTCAATCTTTATTTGATGTAATTACAACACATACAAAAGATCAAAAAATAATGAAAAAGAAATCTATTGGAATTAAAAAAGAAGAAATCATTAAAAAGGTTTCTCGATGGTCATACAAATTAATAGATAAATTGAGAGAAGAGGAAGAAGAAAATGAAGAAGATTTGGAGGAAGAATATTATGAGATTCATTCAAGAAGAGCCAAACGTGTGATAATTTATAACGATAATGATCAGAATACTAGTAACAATGATAAAAAGGATGATCAAATGGAAGAGGAAGAAGTGACTTTGATACGTTACTCACAACAATCGGATTTTCGTCGCAATCTAATCAAAGGATCCATGCGCGCTCAAAGACGTAAAACAGTTATTTGGAACCTCTTTCAAGTAAATGTACATTCTCCTCTTTTTTTGGATCGTCTAGACAAAACATCTTTTTTTTCGTTTTTTGATATCAACGAAATTAAGAATCTAATTTTTAGGAATTGGATGGGGTTAAAAATTTCCTATTTTGAAAATGAAGATAAAAAAGAAGAAAAGGAGAAAGAAGAAAAAAAATATAAAAATGAACATAAAGAAATATCAGAAGCTTGGGATACCTTTATATTGACTCAAGTAATAAGAAGTTTGATGTTAGTAACCCAATCTTTTCTTAGAAAATACATTATATTGCCTTCATTAATAATAGCCAAAAATCTTTTCCGTATATTATTATTTCAAATTCCCGAGTGGGACGAGGATTTTAAGGAATGGAATAGAGAAATCCATATTAAATGCACCTATAATGGTGTTCAATTATCAGAAACAGAATTTCCCCAAGCTTGGTTAATAGACGGTATTCAGATAAAGATTTTATATCCTTTCTGTCTAAAACCTTGGAGAAAATCTAGGGCACGACCTCATCATAGAGATCTAATGAAAAAAAAAGAAAAAAAAACAAATTTTTGTTTTTTAACAGTCTGGGGAATGGAAGCGGAACTTCCCTTTGGTTCTCCTCGAAAACGACCTTTCTTTTTTGAACCTATTTATAAAGAACTTCAAAAAAGAAAGAAAAAAGAAGTCATCCAAATAGTTCGAATTATCAACCTAATAATGAAAAAACTGGATAAAGTAAATCTAAATTTATTATTTGAAGTGAGGAAAGAAAAAGTATATGAACCAAACGAAAAGAAAAAAGATTTAAAAAGAAATATTCCTAGCGAATCATCCGTTCTAAATCAAACGATAAATTGGTTCAATTATTCACTAATAGAAAGAAGAATGAAAGATCTTTCTGATAAGACAATTCAAATAAGGAATCAAATTGAAGGAACTGCAAAAGACAAGAAAAAAAAAGAAATAGTTATAATTTATGATAATAAAAGATCGGGATTACAGAAGCATATTTGGAAAATATTAAAAAGGAAAAATATCCGATTAATGCGTAAATCACACTACTTTATCAAATTATTCATTGAAAAAATATACATAGATCTTTTTTTATATACCATTAATATTTCTAATAATATTTCTAAGATCAATACACAACTTTTATTTGAATCAACAAAAAAGATCTTTAATAAATCCATTTACAACAATGGAATAAATAAAGAACAAGAAGGAATTGATGAAAGAAATCAAAATACAATGAATTTTCTTTTGACTATAAAAAAATTGTTTTCAAATATTGATAATACTAAGACTAGCAAGACTAGCAATAAAAATTCCAATACTTATTGGAACTTATCTTCCCTATCCCAAGCATATGTTTTTTACAAAATATCACAAAACCAATTACTTAATAAGTATCAATTGAGACCTGTACTTCAATATCAAGGGAGCTATCCTTTTTTTAAGGATAATTTAAAAGACTATTATATGATACACGGAATATTTAATTATAAATCAAGACATAAGCACATTAATATGTTTGTAATGAACGAATGGAAAAACTGGTTAAAAAGTTTTTATCAATACGATTTATCTAAAAAAAAAAAGTATCAATTAGTATTAGTACCTAAAGAATGGAGAAATAGAATTGAAAAACATCATATGATTCAAAATAAGGAATCAAACCAATTGGATTTCTATAAAAAATACAAATTCATTTATTCCATGAATGAAAATGACTATGCAGAGAATTCATTTATGAATAAAAAGGATAAATGGAAAAAACATTACAGATATGATATTTTATCATATAAATACATAAACCTCCCTAATTTATACATTTCTGAATCAACATTAGAAAAAAACGGGGACCAAGAAATTAAATATCATTTCAATACATCGAAACCTGAATCATTTTATGTATTGGTAAGTATACCTAGTAATGATTATCTAGACAAAGTAGAAAAAGGATTTCTTATTGATAGGAATACTAATTTGGATAGAAAATATTTTGATTGTAGAATTCTTCCTCTTTGTTTTCTAAATAATATTGAGAATAATATAGAGATCTGGACCAATGCACATATTGGCATCAAGATTCAGAAAAAGACTAAGACTGAAATTAAAAATTTCAACAAAATGGAAAAAAAAGATCTTTTTCTTCCTACAATTCATCAAGAGAGCAAAACATGGAATTTCTTTTTTGATTGCATGGGAATGAATAAAAAAAGGTTATATGATAATGATATCGCATCCAATCATGATACTATATCCAATCTCGAAACTTGGTTCTTCCCAGAATTTGTACTACTTTTTGATGTCTATAAAATTCAACCTTGGATCATCCCAATCAAATCACTCTTTTTTAATTTTTCTATAAATGAAAAAAGTAAAAAAATTAACGTAAAATCATCTAAGAAAAAAAGAGATCTTGAATTAGTAAATTCCAAGCAGGAAGAAAACCAACAACAGGTCCAAAGAAATCTTCTACTAAACCAAAAGAATAAAAAAGCTGTTGAAGAAGATTACACAAGCTTAGAAATAAAAAATAAAAAAAAACAATATAAGAGCAAGAATGAAATGGAACTAGATTTTTTTTTGAGAAAATATTTACTTTTTCAACTAAGATGGGCTGATCTTTTGAATAATAAAGTAATGAAAAATCTAAGGGTATATTGTCTTCTACTTAGACTGATAAATCCAAAGGAAATTGCTATATCTTCGATTCAAAGAGGTGAAATAAATCTAGATCAAATGTTTATTCAAAGGGACCTAGTTCTTGCAGAATTGATAAGAAAAGGAATATTTATTATTGAACCAATTTGTCTATCTATACGAAGGGACGGAAAATCTATTATATATCAAACTATGGATATTTCATCAGTCGATAATAAGAAGTACCAAACAAATAAAAAATACAAAAAAAAAAGAATTGAGAAAGGGGGGTTTGAAAAATCCATTGCACGACACAGCAACATATTTTTGAGTGGAGACAAAAATCATTATGATTTACTTGTTCCTGAAAATATTCTATCCCCCAGACGTCGTAGAGAATTTCGAATTCGAATTTGTTTAAATTCCCGGAATTTTCATGTTGTAGATAGAAATCCAAGATTTTGCAATGAAAATAAAATAAGAAAATGTGGTCAATTTTTGAATGAGAACAAACATATTAATACAGATATAAAAAATTTCATTAAATTCAAATTGTTTCTTTGGCCCAATTATAGATTAGAAGATTTAGCTTGTATGAATCGCTATTGGTTTGATGCCAATAACAGCAGTCGTTTCAGTATGTCAAGAATACATATGTATTAACAATTAGGAATCAATTCAATTCCAATGAAAAAGAATTTATAGTGGATTTCTTACATATTGTCTAACATATTTGGTAGATGAGAAAGCCAAAACATATACACTATGTAGTAATACTATAATACATACTATAATACATAATGCTTATTTCATAGTATATCAACTTTCATTAGGAAGAGTGGAATTTCTTTAAGTAAAAAGAACAAAGAAATTGTTCTATTTCGCGAATACATATATGTTATGTTTTGTATATTTTGATTAAAATATACAAAACATAAAAACATAAACCACATAAATGAAAAAAAGAGTATATGAATAGAATACAATTTTGATGTATACTAGATGAAAAGATAAAAATAACTGGCATAATAAATATTCTTTATTATTTTTTTATTTTATTTTTCCTGATCGGTAAAATTCACAGAAAATAAAGATACAAATTTTCATTTATGGTCAAAAAAAATTCATTCATCTCAGTTATCACACAAGAAGAAAAAGAAGAAAATAGTGGATCTGTTGAATTTCAAGTATTCCATTTCACCAGTAAAATACGAAGACTTACTTCACATTTAGAATTGCACAAAAGAGATTTTTTATCACAAAGGGGTCTACGAATAATTCTAGGAAAACGTCAACGATTATTGACTTATTTGTCAAAGAAAAATAAAGTGCGTTATAAGAAATTAATGGATCAATTAAATATTCGGGAACCAAAAATTTCTTAATTAATTTTGAATTTCTTATTATTATTCTTGTTCTTTTTTATTTTTTAATTATTTTTTTCTTAGTTCAGTTATTCTTTGTTTAGATTTTTCATTTTAATAAATTAATGAAATAATGAATTAAGGAAAAAATATGAGCCACAAGGTACATTGGACAAAGTTTCATAATTACCTTATCCATACAAATCATTTACCTGTAACTATTTAATATCTTTAGTAATATTTCTGGAATCAGTTCTTATATTAGGAGGTCTGGGAATAGTATTACTTACCAATCCCATTGATTCTGCCTTTTCATTGGCATTGGTTCTTCTTGTTTGTATATCCTTAATTCTATATTTTTTTTGAATTCCTATTTTGTAGCTGCCACGCAGTTCCTTATTTGTGGGAACCATAAATGTATTAATCATATTTGCTGTGCTGTTTATGAATGGTTCAGAATATTCCAATGATTCCTATTTGCAGACCTTTGGAAATAGGATCACTTCATTGGTTTGTACAAGTATTTTTTTTTCATTGAATGACTACTCTCCCAAATACGTTATGGTACGGAATTTTTTGGACTACAAGATCAAATCAGATTATAGAACAGGATTTCTTCATAAGTAATGTTCAACAAATTGGGAGTCATTTATCCACAGATTTTTATCTTCCTTTTAAACTCATTTATCTAATCCTTTTACTTTCTTTGATAGGCGCAATTACTATGGCCCATCAATAATCTAATATAATAACTTCTTTTTTTTATTGAAAGAATGAAAATGGATTTAATATCTTTTTTTTCTCAATCTACTGTGAATATATTCTTTTGTTCTGTAATTCTTCTATTCTAGTCAACTTAATAGGTTTCATTTTTGTTCATATTTCAATGAATTGAGAGAGATGAGGAATTTATCAATAATGTTAGAACATGTCTTTCTTCTAAGTGTTTCTTTATTTTCTATCGGTATCTATGGACTGATCACAAGCCGAAGCATGGCTAGAACACTTATGTGTCTTGAGTTTATACTGAATTCGGTGAATATAAATCTCGTCACATTTTCCAATCTATTTGATAGTCGACAATTAAAAGGAGAAATTTTCTCAATCTTTGTTATAGCCATTGCTACTGTTTAAGCAGCTATTGGTCTAGCTATTGTTTCGTCGATCCATCGTAACAGAAAATAAATTCGTATTAATCAATCAAATTTGCTGAAGAATTAGTCATAATTCTTCTATTTTCACATAGAAATCGAAACATAAGACTTTTCTAATTTTAGAATATTCTAAATAAAAAAAATCTAATAGAATTAGAATAATAAGATAATATAATTAGAATTCAATATTAATAGAATCTAAAATTCTCTTATTATTATTTCTTTTCTTTCTTATCTTTTTTCATTTTCATATAGATTTATGATTGAGATTTAGAGTTACTAACCTCTTCTATCACTAACTTAATAACAAACGTATTAATTTGATATTGATATATAATATATCAATATCAAATTAATTATATTTCTATCTATCTATATAATTATTCTACCTATATACTAGAATCTTTCTATATTCTATATCTATATACATTCTATATACATATAGTAAAATTAACATGAATTGAATTCGTAAACTTATATTTCATGGTTATTGAAATGGAAATCAAAGTATCTTGGTCCTTTCTCATAAACAGATTAAAAAATCTATTGATTCTTAAAATTTTGATAAATCATTGATTCATCTGGTGTTTACAATAGAAAATAGAATTTTCTTATTTTACCAGATTGAAAATTTTTTGTGTTCAAAACTGGAATTTAGAGACCCAATGTCACATTCAGTAAAGATTTATGATACATGTATAGGATGTACCCAATGTGTTCGAGCTTGCCCCACGGATGTATTGGAAATGATACCTTGGAACGGATGTAAAGCTAAGCAAATTGCTTCTGCGCCAAGAACCGAAGATTGTGTAGGTTGTAAAAGATGTGAATCCGCTTGTCCAACGGATTTTTTGAGTGTCCGTGTTTATTTATGGCATGAAACAACTCGCAGCATGGGTCTTTCTTATTGATATGTGACAAAAAACTCCACTTGAATCATTTGATTCCTCTTTACCAACAAAAGCCCGTATTCGAGAAAAGAGAATATATTATTCTTCTCCCGAGCACGGGCTTTTCTGGTATAATCTTATCTTGTCTTTATCACGAGTTATTTTCCTTGGTTAACAATACTTTTTGTTTTGCCCATATTTGCGGATTCTTCAATTCTCTTTTTCACTCATAAGAGAAATAAGGTGTATAGGTGAAATAAGGTGTATAGGTGGTATACTCTATATATATGTATCCTAAGAGTTCCTTCTAATGATCTATTTATTTTGTTATCATTTTCAAATTGGACGATCCGATCCATTAACTCAATCCAAGAAGGATTCTAAATGGATCAATCTTTTTGATTTTCAATGGAGACTGAAAACCGATGGACTTTCCATAGGACCCTTTTTACTGACAGGATTTAGAACTACTTTAGTAGCTTGGTCAATTACTCAAATCCGCGATTTTTCTATTTCTTGATGTTAGCAATGTATAGTGGTCAAATAGCATCATTTTCTTCTCGAGACTTTTTCCTTTTTTTCATCATGTAGGAATTCAAATTAATTTATTTTTTTTTTTATTTACTTTTATCCAGGTGGGGAGGAAAAAAATGTCTATACTCGACTACAAAGTTGATTTTGTGCACTACCGGAGGTTCTTTTTTTTTCTCTTAATAGGAATTCTAGGAATAACTGGCATAGGACTTAATTAAATCATTTTACAAAGACTATCTCATAGATTGATTGGTGCTGCGCTTTTTTATTAGCAGGAAAAAGTTGTGATAGAATACCTTTTTTTTTTATCTCGAAGAGATGGGGGATACCTATTGCAATGTCAAAAATCTTTATCATGTTTAGTAGTTTCTCGATGGTTTCTCTTGCATTGCCAGGAATGAGTGGTTTTGTTGCAGAATTATTACTCTTTTTTGGAATAATTACCAGCCCTAAATATCTTTTCATACCAAAAATGTTAATTACTTTTGTGATGTTAATTGGAATGATATTAACTTCTATTTTTTATTATCTATGTTACGATATTACGTCAGATTTTCTATGGATACAAGCTATTTAATATTACAAACTCGAATTTTTTTATTCTGGACCACGAGAACTATTTGTCTTGATCTATATCTTTCTACCTGTAATAGGAATTGGTATTTATCCTGATTTGTTCTCCCGTTATCGGTTGACAAGGTACAAGTTCTATTTTTATAGATACTAATTCTTTTTTTAGATTCAAGAAATTTAATTAATTGGAAAAAAGTCTTAGAATTCTTTGACTTTCATATTTTCACAATTCTTCGTTGTGCAATGAAAAAAAGGTAAGTGTTAATTAGAATTGTAATTAGATATATCTAAAGTTTTTGAGAACCATTTGAAAAATTCCTCTATTTAAAAGATTCTCAAAAACTCGCATAAAATTTCATTGTGTATCTGACGATTCTTTTATGTATCCTTTATTCTTTATGTATTCTTTATGCAGTTTATTTTATTCAATTAGATATTCATTGGAATGAGCCATAACTATGGAACCCGATTCCTAATAGATTGATCCCAAAATAGCATATCCAAATTAAGAGAAATCCTATAGAAGCTACAAATGCCGAATTCGTAACTTGATCTTGCAATTTTGAATTTTTTCGAGTATGTAAATAAATTGCAAATATGGTCCAAGTAATAAATGCCCAAGTTTCCTTAGGATCCCAATTCCAATATGAACCCCATGCTTCATTAGCCCATACTGCTCCAGAAAGAATGCCTATGGTTAAAAAGGTAAACCCTAAACTAATGACACGATAACTCCAAGAATCCAAATGCTGAATTAATTGATATTTGTAAAAATTTTTAAATGATAGGAAAGAAGTCTTTTTTAAAATAGTTCCTTTTTCGTTCAAAAATTCCATATCACCAAAGAAAAATGATTTCCTTAAACTTAAAAAATTTTTGTTTTTCAAAAGAAAATCAATTCTTTTTTGAAATGTAATCACTATAAGAGCAACTGATAATAATGATCCGCATAAAAGAGCTGCATAGCTCAATAACATCATACTGACATGCATCATTAACCACTGAGATTGTAGAGCAGGTACTAATATTGCGGGTTGATGCATTTCAGTTGAAAGACCTGATGTGGCGAAACCTTGGGTAAAAATGGCACTTGGTGCAGTTATTGCGTTTAAATCATTTTTAGAATTCCTAATATACGGAATTATATGAATAATGGATAAACTCCATGAAAGGAAAATTAAAGATTCGTATAAATTACTTAAAGGAAAATGTCCCGAAGAAATCCAACGAGTAACTAAAAACACTGTTATAGAGGAAAAAGTAGCTATCATTCCTTTTTCTGACGAATTACGTAATTCTTCGATTTCGTAGACTAATAAGTTCATCAAATGAATTAGAATCACAATTGAGATGATCGAAAAGGAAATATGAGTTAATATATGCTCTAAGGTCGCAAATATCATAAAGAAAAGTCCTTTTTAAAAAATTTAAATTGGGGGCTTAAATAGAATCTAAAATATTGAAAAATTTAGATTCTTTAGATTCTATTAGATCTATTATACTATTAGATATCTATTGTATCTTTATTATTAACATGAATTAATATTTATGCCGCCACTCGGACTCGAACCGAGATGCTCTAGCACTGCTTCCTAAGAGCAGCGTGTCTACCAATTTCACCATGGCGGCGGCTTACTTTAAATAATAATAGGAAATTCATGTTGAATTGTCTATATTCAATAAAGTTTAGCAAACAATGAATAAAGATGCCTTTCCATTCGTATATTCATATTGAAATATTAAATATCAATACTACTTAATTAGTATCTTCATCATCTTCATCTTCGTAAGTTAATTTTTAATAATCAAAATTATCCGTACTAGAAATCTAGCTTTTGTTTATCCAGAACAGTCAGAACTCAAAAGTTTCGTTCTCAGTCGGATTCTAAAATTCATAATCTTTTTTATAATGATTTTGAGACCCAAGGCCTTAGTCTAAAGTAGAATGGAATATTAAGATTCTTCCTTGTCTATCGTAATTGTGCTTTTCAAAATAGAAAAG